ATGAGAATGAAAATGAAAAAGAATGCTTGTCTAAAACGTATGATCCTTTTTTAAATGGGCCATATCGTGGAATAATAAAAAAGTTCGATTCACGCGCAAATATAAATGATTTAATGACTTCTAGAAAAGATTCCATAAAAATATTTTGGATAAATAAGATTCATGGTCTACTTCCTATTCCTAATAATTCCCAAGAATTTGAAAATAAAAAGAATTCATTTGATTTTGATAAGAAATTCTCATCGAAGTCTAAAAGAATTGATTCAGAAAGTCAATCAAAATTCTTTAAGTTTTTATTCGATGTAATTACAACCGACCCAAATAATCAAACAATAATTAAAAAGAAATCTATTGGAATAAAAGAAATAAGCAAAAAAATTTCTCGATGGTCATACAAATTAATTGATGATTTGGAAGAGCTGGAGGAAGAAGAAGATGAGGAAGAATCGACGGAAGATCATGAGATTCGTTCAAGAAAAGCCAAACGGGTGTTAATTTTTACTGATAACAATCAGAATACTAATTCTGTTACTAGTATTAATAATACTAGTAAAAATGATGAAGCAGAAGAAGTGGCTTTGATACGTTACTCGCAACAATCAGATTTTCGTCGGGATATAATAAAAGGATCCATGCGTGCTCAAAGACGCAAAACGGTTACTTGGGAAATGTTTCAAGCAAATGCTAATTCCCCGCTTTTTTTGGATCGAATAAACAAAACATTTTTTTTTGATTCTTTTGATCTTTCTGAAATGATAAATTTAATTTTTAGAAATGGAGTCAGTAAAGAATCAGAATCGCAAATTTCCGATTCTTCTTTTGATTTTGATAAAGAAAGGACAAAAGAACGGGAAAAAAAAGAGGAAAATGACCGAATAACAATAGCAGAAACTTGGGATAGCATTCCATTTGCTCAAGTTATAAGAGGTTTGATGTTAGTAACACAATCTTTTATTAGAAAATATATTGTATTACCTTCATTGATAATAGCTAAAAATATGGGCCGTATGTTATTATTGCAATTTCCTGAATGGTACGAAGATTTGAAGGAATGGAATCGAGAAATGCACATTAAGTGCACCTATAATGGTGTTCAATTATCAGAAACAGAATTTCCAAAAGATTGGTTAACAGACGGAATTCAGATAAAGATTTTATTTCCTTTTCGTCTGAAACCTTGGCGAAGACAAAGATCTAAGGTACGATCTCATTATATAGATTCAATGAAAAAACAAGGAAAAAAAGACAATTTTTCTTTTTTAACAATATGGGGAGTAGAAGTGGAACTTCCCTTTGGTTCTCCCCAAAAACAACTTTCTTTTTTTGAACCCATTTTTAAAGAATTCGAAAGAAAAATTAGAAAGCTAAAAAAACTATTTTTTCTCGTTCTAAGGGTCTTAAAGGAAAGAGTAAAATGGTCTCTACAAATTTCAAAAGAAAAAAAAGAATGGGTCATCAAAACAGTTCTTGTTATAAAGCGAATAATGAAAGAAAAAGTAAATCTGATTTTTTCATTTGAATTGAAGAAGGTGAAAGTATATAAACCAAATAAAAATGGAAAAGATTCAAAAATAAATAATAAAATTAACCATGAATGGACCATACCAATTCGATCTATGAATTGGACAAATTATTCACTCATAGAAAAAAAAATGAAAGATCTTTATGATAGGATAATCACAACCAAGAATCAAATAGAACAAATCACAAAAGACAATAAAAAAACAGTTTTAACCTATGATGATAAAAGAAAAGGATCAGAATCACAGAAATCTAGTTGGCAGATATTAAAAAGAAACAATATACGATTAATACGTAAATCACATTTTTTTATAAAATTTTTCATTGAAAAAATATACATGGATATCTTGCTATGTACCATAAACATTCCCAGAATCAATATACAACTTTTTTTTGAATCAAAAAAAAAAATTTTAAATAAATACACTTATAACCATGAAACAAATCAAGAAAAAATTGATGAAATAAATCCAAATAGAATGAACTTCATTTCAACTATAAAAAAGTGGGTTTCAAATACTAATATTAGTAATAAAAATTTAAATAGTTATACTTGCTTGTCCCAAGCATATGTATTTTACAAATTATCACAAACCCAATTACTTAATAAGTATAACTGGAAATATATATTTCAAGATCATGAAACCCATTATTATCTTAGGGATAAAATAAAGGATTATTGTATAACACGAGGACTATTTGATTATAAATCAAGGCATAATAAAATTCAAAAGTCTGGAATGAATGACTGGAAAAACTGGTTAAAGGGTTTTTATCAATACAATTTTTCTCGGATCAAATGGTCTCGATTAGTCCCGAAAAAATGGCGAAATAGAGTAAATCAACTTCGTATGATTAAAAATCAAGACTCAATTAAATTTAATTCATATGAAAACAAAAAAGACCAATTAAGTCATTATGTAAAAGAAGATTATTCTATATTGGTTAAAAAACACTACAGATATGATCTTTTATCACATAAATATATGAATTATGAATATATTAATTATGGGGATAAGAAAAACTCCTATTTTTATGGATCAACAGTACAAGTAAAGGAGAACCGGGAGATCCCATATTTATATAATTTCAATACATCGAAATCCGACGCATTTTATCTATTGGTAAGTACAACTATTAGTGATTATCTAGAGGAAATATATTCTATTGATACGAATATAAATCGGGATAGAAAATATTTTGATTGTAAAATTCTCGATTTTTGTCTTATAAAAAATATTGATATCGAGACTTGGACCAATGCGCATATTGGTATCAAGATTAATAAAAATACTAAGACTCAAACTAATAAGTATCAAAACAAAATAAAAAAGAAAGATATTTCATTTCATAAAGAAATCAACTTATACAAGAAAAAAAAAAACTTTTTTGATTGGATGGGAATGAATCAAAAAAGGTTATATCATAATCCCACTATAGCAAAACTAAAATCTGGGTTCTTACCAGAATTTGCGCTACTTTTTGAAACATATAAAATTAAACCATGGATTATACCAATCCAATTTATTCTTTTAGATTTTCATAAAAATGAAAAGATTAGTCAATATGAAAGCATCAACATAAAAAAAAAAAAAAACCTTCCCATATTATCTAATCAAAAAGAATATATTGATTTAGAAAATTCTAACCAAGAAAAAAACAAACAACAATATCCAATTGGATATGATCTAGGAAAACAAAACGAAAAAAAAGATGTTGAAGATAATTGCGCGGGATCAGACATTAAAAAACGTAGAAATAAAAAAGAATCTAAGAAGATCAAGGAAGGAGAACTAGATTTTTTACTAAAAAAATATTTCCTTTTTCAATTAAGATGGGATAATTTTTTTAGTCAAAGAATGTTCAATAATATTAAGGTATATTGTCTCTTACTTAGATTGACAAATGCAAAGCAAATTACTATAGCCTCGATTCAAAGAGGAGAAATGTATCTGGATGTAATGCGGATTAAAAAGGATCATGTTATTACAGAATTGATAAAAAAAGCAATATTAATTATCGAACCATTTCGTTTATCCATAAAAAGGGATGGGCAATTTATTATCTATCAAACCATAAGTATTTCATTAGTTGATAAAGATAAAGTTAAAACTAATAAAAAATTCATAAAAAAACAAAATGTTGATAAGAATAATTTAGACAAATCCATTGCACAACATAGCGATATGCCTGTGAATGAAGAAAAAAAAAATAATTATAATTTTCTTGTTCCTGAACATATTCTATCTCATCGACGTCGGAGAGAGTTGAGAATTCTAATTTGTTTCAATTTCTGGAATTGGAATTATATAGATAAAAATCCACAATTTTGCAACGAAAACAAAATAATAAACTGTGGACAATTTTTTAATGAGGACAAGCATCTTAATAGAGATGCAAACAACTTTATTAAATTAAAATTATTTCTTTGGCCTAATTACCGATTAGAGGATTTAGCTTGTATGAATCGTTACTGGTTTGATACCCATAATAGCAGTCGTTTTAGTATGTCAAGGATATATATGTATCCCCAATCCAGAATAAGTTAATAAACTATTATTATATTTCCTATATATCACCTGACATAACATATTTGATATATGGCGAAAGATGTACATATGCATATGTTACATTTTAGTACATGATATTGATTTATTTTTGGATCAATGTATTATATTTTATTCTATCGAAATCCTAATTTTATGTTTGAAATAAAAATGGGATTTCGATAGAATAAAAAAGTATGAATAAATCTAAACTTTTGTTTATATCAGATTAAAATGACTGACATAATCATAACATAATATAATAATAATTATTATTTTTCCTGATCGGTAAAATCTATAAAAAATAATAAAGATAGAAGAATTTTTTTATGGTCAAAAATTCATTCATTTCAGTTATTCTGCAAGACGAAAAAGAAGAAAACAAAGGGTCTGTTGAATTTCAAATATTCAGTTTTACCAATAAAATACGGAGACTCACCTCGCATTTAGAATTGCACAAAAAAGATTTTTTATCTCAAAGAGGTCTACGAAAAATTCTGGGAAAACGTCAACGGCTGTTGGCTTATTTGTCAAAGAAAAATAGAGTAAGTTATAAAAAATTAATTAGTCAGTTAGATATTCGGGAGCTAAAAACTCGTTAATTTGAGGATTCATTTGAAATTTTTTTTAGGTTTTTATTTTTATAAACCTCGTTTTGAGAAATTCATGGAATAATGAATTAGGAAAGAAAAGATATGACTGTACCGGCTACAAGAAAAGATCTCATGATAGTCAATATGGGCCCTCATCACCCATCGATGCATGGTGTTCTTAGACTTATTATAACTCTCGACGGTGAAGATGTTATTGACTGTGACCCCGTATTGGGTTATTTACACAGAGGGATGGAAAAAATAGCGGAAAACCGAACAATTATACAATATCTTCCTTATGTAACACGTTGGGATTATTTAGCTACTATGTTCACCGAAGCAATAACAGTAAATGCACCAGAACAATTGGGAAATGTTCAAGTACCCCAAAGGGCCAGCTATATCAGAGTAATTATGCTAGAGCTGAGTCGTGTAGCTTCGCATTTGTTATGGCTTGGGCCTTTTATGGCGGATATCGGTGCGCAGACTCCCTTTTTCTATATTTTCAGAGAGAGAGAATTGCTATATGATCTATTCGAAGCTGCCACAGGTATGCGAATGATGCATAATTATTTCCGCATCGGAGGAATAGCTGCTGATCTACCTCATGGTTGGATAGATAAATGTTTAGATTTCTGCGATTATTTTTTAACAAGTGTTGTTGAATATGAAAAACTTATTACGCGGAATCCCATTTTTTTGGAGCGAGTTGAAGGAGTGGGCATTATTGGTGGAGAAGAAGCACTAAATTGGGGCTTATCAGGACCCATGTTACGAGCTTCTGGGATCCAATGGGATCTTCGTAAAGTTGATCATTATGAATGTTACAATGAATTCGATTGGGAAGTCCAATGGCAAAAAGAAGGGGATTCATTAGCTCGTTATTTAGTACGAATTGGCGAAATGAGGGAATCCATAAAAATTATTCAACAGTCTTTAGAAGGAATTCCCGGAGGACCCTATGAGAATTTAGAAATTCGGCGCTTAGATAGAGCAAGGAATTCCGAATGGAATGATTTTGAATATAGATTCATTAGTAAAAAACCTTCGCCTAATTTTGAATTATCGAAACAAGAACTTTATGTAAGAGTAGAAGCCCCAAAGGGAGAATTAGGAATTTATTTGATAGGAGATAATAGTGTTTTCCCCTGGAGATGGAAAATTCGTCCGCCCGGTTTTATCAATTTGCAAATTCTTCCTCAGCTAATTAAAAGAATGAAATTGGCTGATATCATGACAATACTAGGTAGTATAGATATCATTATGGGAGAAGTCGACCGTTGAAATGATAATTGGCACAACAGAAGCACAAACTATCAATTATTTTTCTAAATCAGAATCCTTAAAAGAAGTCTATGGACTCATATGGCTATTTATCCCTGCTTTGGCCCTTATATTGGGAATCATAATAGGAGTACTAGTAATTGTATGGTTAGAAAGAGAAATATCCGCAGCAATACAACAACGTATTGGACCCGAATATGCCGGCCCGTTGGGAATTCTTCAAGCTCTAGCGGACGGGACTAAATTACTTTTTAAAGAGGACCTCCTACCATCTAGAGGAGATATTCGTTTGTTTAGTATCGGACCGTCTATAGCAGTCATATCAATTGTATTAAGTTATTTAATAATTCCTTTTGGGTATCGACTTGTTTTAGCTGATCTCAGTATAGGTGTTTTTTTATGGATCTCCATTTCAAGTATTGCTCCTATTGGGCTTCTTATATCAGGATATGTATCGAATAATAAATACTCTTTTTTAGGTGGCTTGCGAGCTGCGGCTCAATCTATTAGTTATGAAATACCATTAACTCTATGTGTGTTATCAATATCTCTACGTGTGATTCGTTAGAACATGAACTTTGACCTCAAAATGAAATAAAGGAAAGAGGAATTAATGTATTGGATAGATATAGATATTTTTATTTTTTTATTCATCAGAGTTATTCAGGTCGATGAGTTAAACCAGATAGTTATATGAGTAAAACAAAACAGCTTATCAATGTGTAGTAAAAAGAGAAAATCTCATTCCCTATATACAAGGATAAAGCAGAAGTAAACATTAAGGAGTATAAACTCTTTATCCCAAGATTGAGATTTCATCATATCTTGAAGCGGGTACAAAAGATCAACTGTATGGGATTACTGTCTTGTATGTATTACCATACAGGAGATCAATCAAAAATCAGTGGACGGTTAGGAACACCAAGGTACACAAAGGATTAGTAATAGAGATAATGTAAGGTATCAAAAAAGAGGTATTTCCACATAAAACGAATCATAAGATGATAGGGGCTTTAAGTTGGTAGAAATGATCAAGCAGTACTTCCCCACGATTCCGATCTAGAGTATGCTCCTAGTCACTGATTCAAGAAATAACTATCAAGAACGAATTAATCCTTTATTCTCAGGAATACCTCTTATGAGAAAGAAGAACAGGAACAAAAGAAATAGAATATAAAAAAGATCTTTATTTATTTTTTCCTACATCTATACCAATATATATGTATATATTAAATTCTTATTCTTTATGATTCAGTAAAGAATGTCTAAATTCTTTTTATCTCTTGATATAACGAGTATTTTATTGAAAGATTAAGTTATTACGGAAGATTTCATTATAAGGGATGAGATCAATTCGGAAGCGCCTTTTTTTTTTTATTATTCTAGCAGACAGAATTCCATTGGTCTAATTTTTGGGACTCTACACGGTATTTTTATTCTATCTACCCCACCCCACAAAGATACCTATAATAATACCGAACTAGTCCTTACATTTATTTGTACGCGGCCATAGAGGAGCCGTATGAAGCTGAGGTCTCATGTACGGTTTTGGAATAGCGGTGAGAACAGTTATGTTATTATCGACTATGATTATCGAACAGTTCAAGTACAGTTGATATAGTTGAGGCGCAGTCAAAATATGGTTTTTGGGGGTGGAATATGTGGCGTCAACCTATAGGGTTTATCGTTTTTCTAATTTCTTCTCTAGCAGAATGCGAGAGATTACCTTTTGATTTACCAGAAGCAGAAGAAGAATTAGTAGCAGGTTATCAAACCGAATATTCTGGTATCAAATATGGTTTATTTTATATTGCTTCTTATCTAAATCTCTTAGTTTCTTCATTATTTGTAACAATTCTTTATTTAGGTGGGTGGAATTTATCTATTCCATACATATCTGTTCCTGAACTTTTCGGAATAAATCAAATTGCTAGAGTCTTTGGAATGACAATTGGTATCTTTATTACATTAGCTAAAGCTTATTTGTTTCTTTTTATATCTATCACAACAAGATGGACTTTACCCAGGATGAGAATGGACCAACTATTAAATCTTGGATGGAAATTTCTTTTACCTATTTCTCTAGGTAATTTATTATTGACAACGTCTTCCCAACTTGTTTCACTATAAATAACACAATATGATAATGGTATTCTAGACTCATAACCTCTCTTAAACAAGAGAAAGAAACATCAACTTATTCGTGGATATCTACAATATGTTTCCTATGGTGACTGGGTTCATGAATTATGGTCAACAAACAATACGAGCCGCAAGGTATATTGGTCAAAGTTTCATAATTACCTTATCCCATGCAAATCGTTTACCTGTAACTATTCAGTATCCTTATGAAAAGTCGATCACATCAGAACGTTTCCGTGGTCGAATCCACTTTGAATTTGATAAATGTATTGCTTGTGAAGTATGTGTTCGTGTGTGCCCCATAGATTTACCTGTTGTTGATTGGAGATTTGAAGGGGATATTAAAAATAAAATATTGCTTAACTATAGTATAGATTTTGGTGTCTGTATATTTTGTGGTAACTGTGTCGAATATTGTCCCACTAACTGTTTATCAATGACTGAAGAATATGAACTTTCTACTTATGATCGTCACGAATTGAATTATAATCAAATCGCTTTGGGTCGGTTACCAATGTCAGTAATTGTAGACTACACAATTCAAACAGTTATGAATTCGACTCAAATAAAAATAGACAAAGGTAAATATCTTGATTCAAGAACAATTACCAATTAGTAAGATTTTATTTAGGAACGGTATCATAAACAATTAAAAAAATAGACTAATTTTTACTTCCTGGACTATTCAGTAAGGTCATGAAATCTTTCGATTTATTTATTTTCTTATTTCATACATAATGGATTTACCTGGATCAATACATAATATTGTTGTAGTATTTCTGGGATCAGTTCTTATATTTGGGGGCCTGGGAATAGTATTATTTACCAATCCAATTTATTCTGCCTTTTCGTTGGGATTGGTTCTTGTTTGTGTATCCTTATTCTATATTCTATCGAATTCTTATTTTGTAGCTGCTGCACAACTTCTTATTTATGTGGGAGCCATAAATGTCCTAATCATATTTGCTGTAATGTTCATAAATGGCTCAGAATATTCCAATGTTTCCCGCCTTTGGACCCTTGGAGATGGGGTTACTTCACTGGTTTGTACAAGTATTTTTTTTTTACTAATTATTACTATCCCAGATACGTCATGGTACGGAATTCTTTGGACTACAAGATCAAACCAGATTCTAGAACAGGACCTAATAAGTTATGTTCAACAAATTGGGATTCATTTATCAACAGATTTTTATCTTCCATTTGAACTCATTTCTATAATTCTTTTAGTTTCTTTAATAGGTGCAATTACTATGGCTCGTCAATCATAAATACTTATGATTTAAAAAATTTTTAGAATTTGAAATAAAAAAGGTTTAAGGTTTTTAGTTAAATCTATTGCCAATACCTTCTATTGTTCTGTAATATTTTGTTCTATATCTAGTCAATGAAATAAGTTGAATTGTTATTCATATTTAAATGAATCTAAATTGATGAGGAGTTAGTCAATGATGTTCGAGCATGTACTTTTTTTGAGTGTCTATTTATTTTCTATCGGTATCTATGGATTAATCACAAGTCGAAACATGGTTAGAGCACTTATGTGTCTTGAGCTTATACTAAATTCAGTTAATATCAATCTCGTAACATTTTCTGATTTATTTGATAGTCGCCAATTAAAAGGAGACATTTTCTCAATTTTTGTTATAGCTATTGCAGCAGCTGAAGCTGCTATTGGATTAGCTATTGTTTCATCGATCCATCATAACAAAAAATCAACTCGTATCAATCAAGCAAATTTGTTGAATAATTAAATTAGTCGTAATCATTCATTATGTAATAATTGATTTTCATTATATAAATTATATAATAATATTCATTATATAATCATTGATTTTCATTATATAAATTATATAATAATAAAATAATAATTTATATTAATTTGTTAGATTTATTTGAATTTAAAATAGAATTAAAATTCCATTAATATTAATTAAATATTGTATTATTTGTTGACCAATTTGAATTCAGATGTGCGACATGTATTGTATGACTGTGGTTGTTTAAAGAGAAATCAAAGTATCTTGGCACTTTTTCATGAACAAATTTAGAAATATATTGATTCTTAAAAAAATTAATAAATCATTGATTCATCTGGTGTCTACAATATAAACATATAATTAATTTACTACCATTTAGTTTTACCATACCAGATCGAAAATTTTTTATGTTCAAAACGGGAATTTATAGATTTAATGTCACATTCAGTAAAAATTTATGATACATGTATAGGGTGTACTCAATGTGTGCGCGCCTGCCCCACAGATGTATTGGAAATGATACCTTGGGACGGATGTAAAGCTAAACAAATTGCTTCCGCACCAAGAACCGAGGATTGTGTGGGTTGTAAGAGATGTGAATCCGCTTGCCCGACAGACTTTTTGAGTGTCCGTGTTTATTTATGGCATGAAACAACTCGCAGCATGGGTCTATCTTATTAATTGATACGTTACAAAAACTCCACTTGAATCATTTGATTCCTCATTTACCGACAAAAGCCCGTACTCGATAAAATCAATATATTGTTCCGAGCACGGGCTTTTCTGGTCAAAGCGTATCTTGTCTTTATCACGAGTCATTTTACTTGGTTTTGGTTAACAATACTTGTTGTTTTGCCTATATTCGCGGGTTCTTCTATTTTTTTTCTTCCCCATAAGGGGAATAAGGTGTTTCGATGGTATACTATATGTATATGCTTATTAGAACTCCTTTTAACGACCTATGCATTCTGTTATCATTTCCAATTGGACGATCCCTTAATCCAATTGGAAGAAGATTGGAAATGGATAAATATTTTGGATTTTCACTGGAGACTGGGAATCGATGGGCTTTCCGTGGGACCCATTTTATTGACAGGATTTATTACTACTTTAGCTACTTTAGCGGCTTGGCCAGTTACTCGAAATTCACGATTATTCCATTTTTTTATGTTAGCAATGTACAGTGGTCAAATAGGATCATTTTCTTCTCGAGACCTTTTACTTTTTTTTATCATGTGGGAGTTAGAATTAATTCCTGTTTACTTACTTTTATCCATGTGGGGAGGAAAGAAGCGCTTATATTCGGCTACAAAGTTTATTTTGTACACTGCAGGGGGTTCTATTTTTCTATTAATAGGAGTTCTAGGTATGGGTTTATATGGCTCCACTGAACCAACATTAGATTTTGAAAGACTTGCTAATCAATCATATCCTATGGCATTGGAAATAATATTCTATTTTGGCTTCCTTATTGTTTATGCTGTCAAATCGCCGATCATACCCCTACATACATGGTTACCAGATACCCATGGAGAAGCACATTACAGTACATGTATGCTTCTTGCCGGAATTTTATTAAAAATGGGAGCATACGGATTGATTCGGATCAATATGGAATTATTACCCCGTGCTCATTCCATATTTTCTCCGTGGTTGGTGATAGTGGGAACAATACAAATAATCTATGCGGCTTTAACCTCTTTTGGTCAACGCAATTTAAAAAAGAGAATAGCCTATTCCTCTGTATCTCACATGGGTTTCATAATTATAGGAATTGGTTCCATAACCAACATGGGACTAAATGGAGCCATTCTACAAATACTTTCTCATGGATTTATTGGTGCTGCACTTTTTTTCTTGGCAGGAACCTGTTGTGATAGAATACCTCTTGTTTCTCTCGACGAAATGGGGGGAATAGCTGTCCCGATGCCGAAAATATTTACAATGTTCAGTAGCTTTTCGATGGCTTCTCTTGCATTGCCAGGGATGAGTGGTTTTGTTGCAGAATTAGTAGTATTTTTTGGAATAATTACCAGCTCAAAATATCTTTTAATTCCAAAAGTACTAATTACTTTTGGAATGGCAATTGGAATGATATTAACTCCTATTTATTTATTATCTATGTTACGTCAGATGTTCTACGGATACAAGTTATTCAATGTTCCAAATTCTAATTTTGTGGATTCTGGACCACGAGAACTTTTTGTTTCGATCTGTCTCTTTTTACCAATAATAGGTATTGGTATTTATCCCGATTTTATTTTCTTACTATCAGTTGACAAGGTACAAGCTATCTTATCTAATTATTTTTTATAGATAGTTTTTATTAATGAGACGGCAAGTCTTATAATTCTGTAAAATAAAGTGAATTAGAGTTGTAATGAGATGTATCTCGAGTTTTTGCGAACCATTTGACTCCAGAAATAAAATGGTTCGCAAAAACTCGAGATACATATGAGATGATGTTCTTATGTTATGTATCGTTTATTCAATTAGATGTTAATGTGAATGAACCATAACTATGTAAACCTATTCCTAATAGATTGATCCCAAAATAACATATCCAAATTATAAGAAATCCTATAGAAGCCGCAAGTGCCGAATGTGTATCTTGTAAACTTTTATTTGTTCTAGTATGTGAATAAATCGCGAATATGATCCAAGTAATAAATGCCCAAGTTTCCTTAGGGTCCCAATTCCAATAAGATCCCCAAGCCTCATTAGCCCATACTGCTCCAGAAAGAATGCCTATGGTTAAAAAGGTAAAGCCTAAACTAATGACACGATAACTCCAATAATCTAAACGCTGAGTCAATTGATATTTGTAATAATTTTGAAATGAAATAAAAGAAGTGTTTTTAAAAACACTTCTTTTATCATTCAAATATTCGACTTCGCCAACAATAAATGATTTAATTATTAAATTCTTGCTTTTAAAAAACATATCGATGTTTTTTCGAAATGTAACGACTAAAAGAGCGACTGATAATAATGATCCACATAAAAGAGCTGCATAGCTTAATAGCATCATACTTACGTGCATCATTAACCACTGAGATTGTAGAGCGGGTACTAATATAGCGGATTGATGCATTTCGGTTGAAAGACCCGATGTGGCGAAACCTTGGGTAAAAATAGCACTTGGCGCGGTTATTACGCTTAAATAATTTTTATTATTCCGTATTTTAGGAATCATATAAATAATGGATAAACTCCATGAAAGGAAGATTAATGACTCATATAAATTACTTAATGGGGAATGACCCGAATAAATCCAACGAATAACTAATAATCCTGTTATAGATAAAAAGGTAGCTATCATACCTCTTTCCGATGAATTGCGTAATCCTACGATTTCGTGGACTAATAAGGTCATAAAATGAATCGTAATCACAATTGAAATAATCGAAAAAGAGATATGAGTTAATATATGTTCTAAAGTTGCAAATATCATAAAAAGGGCGGGGGTTCTCCATTATATAATTAAAATTGAGAATTAAATATATTATAGGATCCACTGTGTCCCTATTTAGGGGATGCCGCCACTCGGACTCGAACCGAGATGCTCTAGCACTGCTTCCTAAGAGCAGCGTGTCTACCAATTTCACCATGGCGGCTTATTTGAAATATTAATAAATAATAATCAATTCAGGTTGAATGGTCAAGATTCAAGGATTCAATATAGTTAGTAAATGTTAGAACCGATGAAAAAGATGAAAAAGACTTATTTAAATTAATATTTGAATGTTTACTAAGTATCGCCGTAGGGTTTAGCTTTAAGAATCAACTTTCATGTATCTAGTTTAGAATGTAAAAATGGAGTTATACCAAAAGAGTCAGAACTATCTAGTTCTGTTCCGGGCCTAGGGTCGAGTTATAGAACTAAAAATCATCCTTTTTTTTTTTTTAGATGATTTTTTAATTAATGTATTGAAAATTAAAAAGATTAATAATAAAAAAAAAAAAAAAGAGGTTTTGGGCTAGGCATATAACAAAAAACTTTTTCTCTATCAATTAAATTTTCACAATAGAATATTTAATTGATAAAGAAAAATTAGAATACTTAGTACTATACTAAGAAGCCAGTAAACATAAGAATTATTATTTACTATATAACACGCCACAGCAGTTAGTTCTTACTAATATTGATATTAAGGAGTTAAATACATTCAATACATTAGTTAATGTGAATCATTATGTCTTAAAAAATATCTTAAAAATTTTTAAGTCCTTAATGGTATGTCGATTTAGATTATTCCAAAATTTTATTACTTGTTTGTTGCACAAAAAAACTTTTTGAATGCCCAGTGGAAACCGATTTAGCTAAAGAAAGAGCTTTTACTGCCGTTAAATATCCCTTCTTCTTCCAAATATTTCTACGAATACGTTTTTTTGATCGAGAAGTACGCTTTTTTGGAACCGCCATTCAAAAACAAAATACTAATTTTTATTATTGTATGTGAAAGACATATATTTAGATCGTTTTTTCGTCATTATCCATACTTATCCCATGGATAATAAATACTTTGTTCAAAACATGTAAAACATATCATAATAATATAAATATAATTCTATATAATTATATAATATATATGTAAATATGTAAAAATAAATATATACATATATACAAAATATAACAAAAGATTATGAATTATATATACATATCCATGTATATATACCTATGCCATATCACATATATATAGGGCTAAATGAAATAGATAATAATTTTTTTTTTTTTTTTATTTTTTTTGTTGATTTCTTTTATTATTGTTCTTTTGGTTGGTGGATTTGAAACAATTAAATTTATAACAATAAAAAAACAAATATTTTTTTATGGAACAAACATATCAATACGCATGGATAATACCCTTTCTTCCACTTCCAGTTACTATGTCAATAGGATTTGGACTTCTGTTTATTCCTACAGCAACAAAAAATATTCGTCGTATGTGGGGTTTTACTAGTGTTTTACTGCTAAGTATAACTATGGCCTTTTCGGCCAGTCTGTCTATTCAGCAAATAAATGGAAGTTTTATTTATCAATATTTATGGTCTTGGACTATCAATAATGATTTTTCCTTAGAGTTTGGACACTTGATCGATCCACTTACTTCTATTATGTTAATACTAATTACTACTGTTGGAATCATGGTTCTTATTTATAGTGACAATTATATGTCTCATGATCAAGGATATTTGAGATTTTTTGCTTATATGAGTTTTTCTAATACTTCCATGTTGGGATTAGTTACTAGTTCCAATTTGATACAAATTTATATTTTTTGGGAACTCGTGGGAATGTGTTCATATTTATTAATAGGTTTTTGGTTTACACGACCGGTTGCAGCAAGTGCTTGCCAAAAAGCCTTTATAACTAATCGTGTAGGAGACTTTGGTTTATTATTAGGAATCTTAGCTTTTTATTGGATAACTGGCAGTTTAGAATTTCGGGATTTGTTCAAAATAGTTAATAACTTGATCCATAGTAATGGGGTCAATTCCACATTTGTTACTCTCTGCGCCTTTTTATTATTCATCGGCGCAATTGCTAAATCTGCACAATTCCCTCTTCACATATGGTTACCTGATGCTATGGAGGGGCCCACCCCCATTTCGGCTCTTATACACGCTGCTACCATGGTAGCAGCGGGAATTTTTCTTGTAGCTCGGCTTCTTCCTCTTTTCAGAGTTATACCTTACGTAATGAATTTCGTTTCTTTAATAGGCATAATAACAGTACTATTAGGAGCTACTTTGGCTCTCGCTCAAAGAGATATTAAAAGAAGTTTAGCCTATTCCACAATGTCTCAACTGGGTTATATTATGTTAGCTCTAGGTATAGGTTCTTATCGAGCTGCCTTATTCCATTTAATAACTCATGCCTATTCTAAAGCTTTATTGTTTTTGGGATCCGGATCCATTATTAATTCTATGGAACCTATTGTTGGATATTCACCCGATAAAAGTCAGAATATGGTTCTTATGGGCGGTTTAACAAGATATGTTCCAATTACAAGAACTACTTTCTTATTAGGTACACTTTCTCTTTGTGGTATTCCGCCTCTTGCTTGTTTTTGGTCCAAGGATGAAATTATTAATGATAGTTGGTTGTATTCACCAATTTTTGCAATAATAGCTTGTTTTACAGCGGGATTAACCGCATTTTATATGTTTCGAATGTATTTACTAACCTTTGATGGGCATTTGCGTGTTCATTTTCAAAATTATAGTAGTACTAAAAATAGTTCATTCTATTCCATATCTCTATGGGGAAAAGCAATACCGAAAGTAGTCAATAGAAATTCACTTTTATCAACAATTAATAATAAGATCTTCTTTTTTTCAAAGGATACATATCAAATTAATGATAATATAAAAAATAGAATGCGATACTTGAGTACTTCTTTTATAAATAAATACACTTACATGTATCCTCACGAATCGGACAATACTATGCTATTTCCTCTTCTTATATTAACACTATTTACTTTGTTCATGGGATCAATAGGAATTGATTTTGATCAAGGAGTAGTAGATTTTGATATATTATCGAAATGGTTAACTCCATCGAGAAACCTTTTGAATAAAAATTCAAACTATTCTATGAATTGGTATGAATTTTTTACAAATGCAATTTTTTCAGTAAGTATAGCTCTTTTTGGACTATTTATAGCATCCATTTTATATGGGTCTGTTTATTCATCTTTTAAGAATTTGGACTTAATCAATTCATTTGTAAAAAGGGGTCCTAAAAGAATTATCTTGGACCAAATAAAAAAAGTGGTATACAATTGGTCATATAATCGTGGTTACATAGACATTTTTTATACTAGAGTCTTAATCATGAGTATAAGAAGATTAGCCGAACTCATTCAGTTTTTTGATAGACGTATAATTGATGGAATTATAAATGGGGTTGGGGTTGCAAGTTTATTTATGGGAGAAGGGATCAAATATATGGGAGGTGGACGAATTTCGTCTTATCTATTCTTGTATTTATCTTATGTATTAATATTTTTATTAATCTTTTTATTTTATAATTATTTTATAATAAATTTTTAGTGACGGATACGTAAAAGAGATTTTTTCTTTTCCATCACTTGGACATGTATAAAAAAAATATTGTGACATTTCATTTCGTACAGCATTTTCAAATAGATCATTTTTTATATATCTAAATGGACGATTCCATCGTTTATAATCGAAAAAAAAAGTCATAAGAGGTTTTTCAAACCGGAAATGGGCATGGGTCTTTTCTTTTTTTTCTTCTTTAAGTCTTCCCAATTCCCAATTCTCTTGATACCCATCAAGATAAGAATCTTCGTCAACAGGGCTATCCTTATAGGATGTCTCTTTAAAGTGGAATTCATCTTTTGTTTTTTCCTTTCCATTCACCCGGATCTCTTCCGTTTCATCTATTTTGTCCGGATCCTCTTTTTCTTCCGAACAAAGGGAAGGGTCTTCTTCGGTGGATCCCCCTTGTTCCTGTTTAGTCGCCTTCGTTTCAGAAGTTGTTTCTACATCGATTTCTTCCTCACTTTCTCCCTTTTCTTCTGTTTCTGAGGTTTCTTTCAGTTTCTTAGTGATAATAGGCGACGGCATTCTGCCTAAATAGTAGACACAGGTGATAAATAAGAGAATACTAAAGATTCGA